GGAACGAAAAAAGTTACAATTTGTCTCTCCCGCCGGGCTTGTGTGCCTACCAACTCAAGAAGTTGTTTCAGTTGTTGAAAGGATTCCGGTGAAAAATGAAGAATGACAAACAAGCAAGAAAAAATTCGAGGCGAAACTGCTGGTGGGTAATCTAAACAAATGATGAGGGATTCTCCGAGAAGTTAACAATTAGTCCTCATATTGAATGATTATGAATTATTCAAGGAATAATGGGTTTGAGACATACACGAAGAAGGTTCTGGGAGCAATATCAGTCGTGAATCTCTTATGAACCAAGAGCCGTGTGAAGTAAGAATTTCATGCACGGTTCTGAATGAGCGGAAAGACCGAAAGTCTTCTTTTCGACTCTGACTCTCCTACACCAGTCGTTGCTTTTTTCTCCGTTACCTCTAAAGTAGCAGCTCCAGCTTTATTTACGCGACTCTTCGGTCTAGTTTTCCCACATTTCTCTAACGGGTGGCATATCGTGGTAGGATTATTGGCTACCTCTAGCCTGATATTGGGAAATCTAATTGCCGTTACTCAAATAAGCATGAAACGTATGCTAGCTTATCCCTCTATAAGCCAAATTGGATATATTATGATTGGAGTACTTGCTGCAGACCCAGAGAACGGTTATGCAAGTATGATAACTTATACGTTTATTTATATACTCATGAATCTGGGAACTTTTGCTCGTATCACCTCATTTGGTTTACGAACCGGAACTGATAATATTAAGGATTACGCGGGATTATACATGAAGGATCCTGTCCTAACATTCTCTCCGGTTTTACGTTCACCATCCCTAGGGGGTATCCCTCCACTATCCGGTTTTTTCGGTAAACTCTATCTCTTTTGGCATGGATGGAAAGCTGGTTCGTACCCATCAGTTCTGGTAGCGCTCGTCACAAGTGTTATCTCTATCTACTATTATCTCAAAATAATTAAATTAATGTTCACTGGGAAGAATGGGAGGAGCGATGCATCCACAACTTATATACAAAATTCATTAGTTTCTCCATCAATTGCAATTTCAAGAAGTTCTATTGAAATAGCTATGATCATTCGTGCACTAGCATCAATCCTACCGGGTATATTAGTAGATCCCATTATCGGGATCACACGGAATACTTTATTCTAGACTCGCTATTGTAACTTTTTTTTTTCGAATGATTTTTATTACCGGCTCTGCTTCTGCTGTCCCAACTAGTCTGTCTCTACAACTTACGAAATAGTTATATCTTCTTCGGTAATTGATCCTGACATTCTCCTATCTAGCTTGTATTTGTCTTTTCGCACCCGGAATCACTTGCTAGGAAAATGATCACTCGTCTATTCCGGAGGAGATATAAGTATTTCCGCGCGATGCACAGCTGGGGTTGGGCAGTGACAACCCATGCTGCTACATCCAAGTATTTAGGCGGAAAGAAAATGCCTCTCTCTCTTGTATCTTCATAAGGTATTATTTGATTGATACCAAAAAAAATATTTGCTTACGAGACAGGCGTGGGCTTGCCAGGTCGTGAAGAAAAAGTATCTGTAGGAAGAGGGAATCAACCACCCCTTTATGGATGATTGATTGCGGGCGAGAATAGATTCGAACCCTCGGCCATCGTCAGTATGAAGTGGAATCCTACCACTCCCTGAAGAAGCAATGAGTAATGGAAAAGGTCCGGGGACCTCGTCTAAACCTGACCTAACTGGAGTCTTCCAGTTAGTAAATTTGGTAAAAAAATAGATGAAAATTCGGCTCAGCAGTTGACAGGCATATAGATATACCCGTATAATTGGATTGCTGAACGTAACTCCACCGCGCCTTCCTGCTTCTTTCGAAGGGTAGGCTTACTAGACTCAAAATAGAGTAACGCGTAGTACGGAGGTTCGAATCCTACGCGAGGCGTACAGAGGTCTCGCTTCTCTGGGAGAAGTATCTCGACTTCTCCATTCTCACCAATGAAACTCAAAATTTTTACTTGGTCGATTTCCATGCTTGTATTCTCAAGTGAGATAGCACTGGAAATGTCTCTTCGACTCGAGAGACGAGTGGGTCCTATTGCAGAGATATGTGAGTGAGGCAGTAAGTCCCACCTTTTCTTTTTTATCTTTCCGAACCAAGACTGGGACAGCAAATCCTAACATCCGAAAGGATTGGAGCGAGACCCGAAACTTAAGGAATAGTCTTACAGATACAGAAGAGAGATAAACAAAAACAAAAAGTGAGATATGAGTGTGACTCCTCAAGTGAGATATGAGTGTGACTCCTCTCCTCTCAAAGATTCAGATGTAGATGAGATGAACCGAAAATCTTAGTAAGTAGTTGGTTGCTTGGTGTCGTCTCATCAAACACATAGGGGATGGGACTCAAAATCCCACCCTTTTGTTTTCAAAGGACTCCAAATCCTTTGAATGGGACTCCAAATCCCATTCGTAAGCCAAGTATCTGGTTAGATACTCCTAACCAGATACTTGATACTCGGAGTTTCCATTCCAATTTTTAGAATAATAAATTATTGACCGAGCAATAGAATAGAGAATGCCCCTATCTCCTCGATAAATATCTTCAGTGTAGCTCCCAAAATTGCACTCCTCCCGAGACAAAATACAAGATCCGAAGATAGAAGGGAGATTTCATCTGGGGATGATTGATTGCGGGCGAGGAGGGATTCGAACCCCCGACACCGTGGTTCGTAGCCACGTGCTCTAATCCCCTGAGCTACAGGCCCCGACCCCACTGGATCCGTTCCAGGATTCACTTCTATGAAACAGACTGGACTGGAACCAACTTATTTTTCCCTCCATCTATCTATTCTGGAGGTTGGTAGAGACCCGTAATCCCAAGATTCCCCCACATTCAGGGGCATTTTTTTCCCACTGAGAAAAGAGTGAGGGGATGTGCTACATGGAGTTCCGGATAGAGATGAACCCTACGAGAATGAGGGGCATTACATTTTTTTTTATCCTGGCGTCGAGCTATTTTTCCGCAGGGCCCCCCCTGCAGTATTGTTACCGCAGTAGAGTTTCACCACCAAGTTCGAGATGGATCGGTGTGGTTCCTCTACGCCTGGGACACCAGAATATCAACCCTTGAAAGAGGATACGCATAGAATGGGGAAGAACTCATCAGTTTGAGTCTACGACTCCAGTCCGGAAGACACACCAGAAGTAGGGCTGCACTTTCCAAA